AGAATGCCCTATACCCTCCCATAAGGGAGAAGGGAGCCGGCATCAGGCGCGCTATACGCAGCCCAAAACGCCTTGCTCAGCCACACCCCCAAGGGACCTCAGCAGTGATTAACATTAAGCTATAAGCGAAAGCTTGACTTAAATAAGGCCGAAAGGGCCGGTAAAGATCGTGCCAGCCACCGCGGTTATACGAGAGGCCCAAATTAATGCTCCACGGCGTAGAGCGTGATTAAAAAATATAAAAACTAAAGCAGAACACCCTCTATGCTGTTATACGCCCCCAAGAGGTTGAAGCCCCAAAACGAAAGTAACTTTAACAATTTTGAACTCACGACAGTCGAGAAACAAACTGGGATTAGATACCCCACTATGCTCAACCATAAACAATGATATATACATACGAATATATCCGCCAGGGGACTACAAGCAATAGCTTAAAACCCAAAGGACTTGGCGGTGCCTTAAACCCACCTAGAGGAGCCTGTTCTATAACCGATAATCCCCGTTAAACCTTACCACCCCTTGTTAAACCCGCCTATATACCGCCGTCGCAAGCCCACCTTTTGAGAGACTAATAGTGGGCCTAATGAGTTTTACCCAAAACGTCAGGTCGAGGTGTAGCGAATGGGGTGGAATGAAATGGGCTACATTTTCTGAGCCAGAATATACGAAAAGTGCCATGAAATAACACAACATGAAGGTGGATTTAGCAGTAAAAAGAAAATAGAGAGTTCTTTTGAAACATGGCTCTGAGGCGCGCACACACCGCCCGTCACTCTCCTCAAATAACAGTAAAGCCTATATATAAAATGTAAATATCAACAAGAGGAGGCAAGTCGTAACATGGTAAGTGTACCGGAAGGTGCACTTGGAAAATTAGAATGTAGCTAAAAGAAGAGCATCTCCCTTACACTGAGAAGACATTCGTTCGAATCGAATCATTCTAAGCAAAATAGCTAGCCTATCAACTAAAATAAACACCCAATATATATATATATATATAAACTAAACAAAGCATTCTACCCCCTAAGTACGGGCGACAGAAAAGGAATAATGAGCTATAGAAAAAGTACCGCAAGGGAACGCTGAAAAAGAAATGAAACAACTCATATAAGCAAAAAAAAGCAGAGATTAATCCTCGTACCTTTTGCATCATGGTTTAGCAAGTAAAATCAAGCAAAGAGAATTTTTAGTTTGATCCCCCGAAACTAGACGAGCTACTCCGCGGCAATTAATAGAACTAACCCGTCTCTGTGGCAAAAGAGTGGGAAGACCCCCGAGTAGAGGTGAAAAGCCTACCGAGCCTAGTTATAGCTGGTTGCTTAAGAAATGATTATTAGTTCAGCCTTATATTATCCCAAAATCAAATTTACCACGAAACAAGTGATATATAAGAGTTAATTAAAGGGGGTACAGCCCCTTTAAGACAGGACACAACCTTACTTAGAAGGACAAGGATCACACATACAAAGGATTTTATCTCAGTTGGCTTAAAAGCAGCCACCTGTAAAGAAGACGTCAAAGCCCAGATAATGTAATACCCATAATAAAGATTAAGATTCCCCACCCCCTAAATAATATTAAGCCATTCTATGCCCACATAGAAGAAATAATGCTAAAATTAGTAATAAGGGGCAAAGGCCCCCTCCTCGCATAAGTGTAAGTCAGGACGGACTAACCACTGATTATCAACGGACCCAATAAAGAGGGGAAAACAGTAAGTATAACAAACAAGAAAAGACTGTTACACACACCCGTTAACCCAACACAGGAGTGCAACAAGGAAAGATCAAAAGGAGAAGAAGGAACTCGGCAAACATAAACCCCGACTGTTTACCAAAAACATCGCCTCTTGCTAAAAAGGAAGTATTAGAGGTCCCACCTGCCCTGTGACTAAAAGTTTAACGGCCGCGGTATTATGACCGTGCGAAGGTAGCGTAATCATTTGTCTTTTAAATGAAGACCAGTATGAATGGTATAACGAAGGTTTGACTGTCTCCTTCCCCCGATCAATGAAATTGATCTGTCCGTGCAGAAGCGGACATAAAAACATAAGACGAGAAGACCCTATGGAGCTTTAGATACGGGACCACCCACGTAAAACATCTAATAAACCCAACAGGAGAATAAAGATTAAAACCCAGTGTATATATGGCCTAATATCTTCGGTTGGGGCGACCAAGGGGGACAAAAAAGCCCCCAAGAGGAACAGGGCCACAGCCCTAAATTAAGAGAGACACCTCTAACAAACATAAAATATGACCACATATGACCCAGGATAATAAACCTGATCAACGAACCAAGTTACCCTAGGGATAACAGCGCAATCTTTTCCCAGAGCCCCTATCGACGAAAAGGTTTACGACCTCGATGTTGGATCAGGACATCCTAATGGTGCAGCCGCTATTAAGGGTTCGTTTGTTCAACGATTAATAGTCCTACGTGATCTGAGTTCAGACCGGAGAAATCCAGGTCGGTTTCTATCTATGAGATGGTTTTTCCCAGTACGAAAGGATCGGAATAATAAGGCCAATACTAAAAGTAAGCCCTATCCCTAACTGCTGAAAACAAATAAAACAGAAAATAGGACATATAAAATAACCAAAGATAATGGTAGCTAAGACAGTAAACCCAACAATTACACCTGATAATTATACTCGGGGTTCAACTCCCCTCCTTAGCTCTACATATAGTCCTAAAAGACGAAACCCACAATCGACATGATTAAACCACACCCCACATTAAATGAACCCATAACATAAAGCTGAGAACATCGGCCTAAGGGAATGATTCCCAGCAATGAACACCTATATTATTCTCTTAATTAACCCACTAGCATATATTATTCCGGTACTCCTCGCTGTTGCATTCCTTACTCTCCTAGAACGAAAAGTATTGGGCTACATACAAGCACGAAAAGGACCAAATATTGTAGGACCCTACGGCCTACTTCAACCAATAGCGGATGGGGTAAAACTATTTATTAAAGAGCCTGTACGACCAGCAACCGCATCACAATTAGTTCTTCTGACTTCTCCTATAGTAGCACTAACTATTGCCCTAATTCTATGAGCCCCTATGCCTCTCCCTGAGCCAATAATGGAGTTAAACTTAAGTATCCTGATCGTACTTGCCTTATCGAGCCTGGCAGTATATTCAATCCTCGGATCAGGGTGAGCCTCTAACTCAAAATATCCCTTAATGGGCGCCCTCCGAGCCGTAGCACAGTCCATCTCATATGAAGTGAGTCTAGGACTTATTATTATCTCATTAGCCCTAATGGTAGGAGGTTTTAATCTTAAAATATTTAACACCGCCCAAGAAACAGTATGATTAATAATCCCTACCCTTCCACTAGCAACTATATGATATATCTCAACCCTAGCTGAAACAAATCGGGCCCCTTTCGACCTAACAGAAGGAGAATCAGAACTAGTCTCAGGCTTCAATGTAGAATATGCAGGCGGCCCATTTGCCTTATTCTTCCTAGCAGAATACTCAAACATTCTACTAATAAATACACTATCAACAATTCTATTCTTTGGAGCAATACATATACCCATTAGCCCAGAAATTACAACCGTAAACCTTATAATAAAAACCACCCTATTATCTATTACATTCCTCTGAGTACGTGCCTCCTACCCCCGGCTCCGATATGATCAATTGATACACCTTATATGAAAAACCTTCTTACCCTTAGCTATCACCATAATTCTCTGAACTATAGCCCTAACAGTTAGTACAGGAGGCATTCCACCAAACAACTAAAGGTCCACACCTGAAGAATATATTCCCAAATAAACAACATGCCCCCACCGAAGGGTTACAATTCCCTGATGGTAGTAATAAAAATACGGGAATTCAAAAGGAAGGAACGTAAACCCATCCTAAATGGTTACACCACCAATACTTCCACTATGCCCCAGAAAATCACTAAAATCCCAACCCACCCCCCCCCACCCCAAAAAATATTGACTACCCCTTACTTTACTAATGGCACCTTACCTAAAATTTACTATAATCGCAAGTCTCGGCCTAGGGACAACCATCTCATACGCTAGCTCACACTGATTATTAGCTTGAATAGGATTGGAAATTAATACCCTAGCTATTATCCCCCTAATAACCATAAACCCTCACCCTCGGGCAATAGAGGCAGCCACAAAATATTTCATTATCCAAGCCACAGGGGCAGCAGTATTATTAATAACTACATCACATAATGCATGAACAACAGAACAATGGGAAATCCACCAACTCCTATCTCCAACAGTGTGTACAACCGCAATAATTGCCCTAGCACTAAAACTAGGTCTAGCCCCTATACACTTCTGAATGCCAGAAGTAATACAAGGATTAAATCTAATAACAGGGCTAATCTTATTAACATGACAAAAACTAGCCCCAATAATCCTAATGTATTATTTAGCCCCCGCCGTAGAAAAACCCATAATAATATTAATAGGCATTTTATCTGCCCTAATTGGGGGGTGGGGGGGGCTAAACCAAACCCAGCTACGAAAAATTATAGCATACTCTTCAATCGCCCATATAGGCTGAATGATAATTGTAATTGAATTCATACCTAAACTGATAATATTAACCCTCATAGTATACATAACAACAACTGCAGCAGTCATACTAACACTTAAAATTGTAACAACCACAAAAATCAATGATTTAGCAATGATATGGCCAAAATCCCCAATCCTTACCGTAATAGCTATAATAGCCATACTCTCCCTAGCAGGCCTCCCCCCCCTAGCCGGATTTATACCAAAATGACTTATTCTAGCAGAATTGACTAAACAAGATATAGCACTAACTGCCACAGTAATAGTACTAACCGCACTCCTAAGCCTATTCTTCTACCTACGACTATGTTACCTCATAGTACTAACGATTGGGCCAAATACAAATAATGTCAAAATAATATGACGATCAAAAACGAAACGAAAAATAATATTCTTGTCGATTACAATAAACACAACAATTTTATTTTTACCCCTAGCCCCCCTAATACTGTCCTTCATCAAATAGAAATTTAGGATTTGATCTAGTCCAAGAGCCTTCAAAGCTTTTAGCAGGGGCGGAAATCCCCTAATCTCTGACAGACCCATATATAAATGCAACTCCACACACTTAATTAAGTTAAGCCTTTATAGCCTGAGAGCCTCAAACCCCACCCAATTCCTATTCCACCTATAAACCCAAACCAGAGAACATCCCAATGCCCCCCCGGGAGGGGGAGGGGGGGGGGCTAGGCTTGCCATGTGATGCCCGCTCCTACATGTATGTACGCCTACGCGTCACTCATACGCCTTGTCTAGACATGTATATTATATACTTATTCGCGCAAGCCGCACCCCAAGAATTTTACATAAAGCTAGGCCCTGTGAGGAATATAAGCCTTGGCAGCCTCGGACTGCAACTTCAGATTTGCAATCTGACGTGTCATACACCGCAAGACCTCATAATAAAATGTTGGGCCTCTGCGGTACTACAGCCCACGACTAGATAATCAATCACTACCTGTGGCAATCACTCGTTGACTTTTTTCTACTAATCATAAAGACATTGGCACCTTATACCTGTTATTCGGCGCCTGAGCTGGGATAGTGGGTACTGCCCTAAGCCTACTAATTCGTGCTGAACTAAGCCAACCCGGGGCCCTTCTTGGAGACGACCAGATTTATAATGTGATCGTCACAGCACATGCCTTCGTAATAATTTTCTTTATAGTAATACCAGTAATAATTGGCGGCTTCGGCAATTGATTAATCCCCCTAATAATTGGAGCTCCAGACATAGCATTCCCTCGTATAAATAACATAAGCTTCTGACTCCTCCCCCCCTCTTTCCTTCTACTACTGGCTTCTTCAGGGGTAGAGGCCGGAGCTGGTACGGGATGAACTGTGTACCCGCCCCTATCCGGGAACCTAGCCCATGCAGGAGCATCCGTCGACTTAACCATCTTCTCCCTACATCTTGCAGGTATTTCCTCCATCCTGGGGGCCATCAATTTTATTACCACTATCATTAACATAAAACCGCCCTCCGTAACTCAGCACCAAACCCCCCTGTTTGTCTGAGCTGTACTAGTCACCGCAGTTCTACTATTACTATCCCTCCCAGTTTTAGCCGCCGGCATCACAATACTTTTAACAGACCGAAATCTAAACACAACATTTTTTGACCCCGCGGGGGGGGGGGACCCAATTCTTTATCAACACTTATTCTGGTTCTTTGGCCACCCGGAAGTCTACATCTTAATCTTACCCGGCTTTGGCATAATCTCACACATTGTTGCATACTACTCTGGCAAAAAAGAACCATTCGGATATATAGGCATAGTCTGAGCAATAATAGCAATCGGACTACTAGGATTTATTGTTTGAGCTCACCATATGTTTACAGTAGGAATAGATGTAGACACCCGTGCCTATTTTACCTCTGCCACAATAATTATCGCAATCCCCACAGGAGTAAAAGTATTTAGCTGATTAGCTACTTTGCACGGAGGGTCCATTAAATGGGAGACTCCCCTACTTTGAGCCTTAGGGTTCATCTTCCTTTTTACGGTTGGTGGCTTAACAGGGATTGTACTAGCAAACTCCTCAATTGATATTGTATTACATGACACATATTATGTTGTAGCCCATTTTCATTATGTACTCTCTATGGGTGCAGTATTTGCTATTATAGGCGGCTTCGTACACTGATTTCCCCTATTTACAGGATATACTTTACACAGCACATGAACAAAAGCCCACTTTGGGGTAATATTTATTGGAGTAAACCTAACCTTCTTTCCACAACACTTCTTAGGGCTAGCAGGGATACCACGACGATACTCTGACTACCCAGATGCATATACACTATGAAACACCCTATCATCTATTGGATCTATAGTTTCCTTAATGGCTGTAATTATATTTCTATTTATTCTTTGAGAAGCATTTACTGCAAAGCGGGAGGTTAATGGTGTGCTAATAGCAGAAACAAATATTGAGTGACTCCATGGGTGCCCTCCCCCCTACCACACATTTGAAGAGCCGGCATTCGTACAAATCAGCCAACATCGAAATTAACATACCCAAGAAAGGAGGGAGTTGAACCCCCTTCTGCCGGTTTCAAGCCAACCACATAACCACTCTGTCACTTTCTTTTATAAAATACTAGTAATAAAAATTACACTGTCTTGTCAAGACAGAATTGTAGGTTAAAATCTCTACGTATTTTAAATTATGGCACAACCCGCACAACTAGGCTTTCAAGACGCAGCTTCCCCCTTAATAGAAGAACTAACTCACTTCCATGACCACACCTTAATAATTGTATTTTTAATCAGCAACTTAGTATTGTATATTATAGTAGCTATAGTCACTGCTAAAGTCACTAATATGCACATCCTAGACTCACAAGAAATTGAAATTGTATGAACTATCCTACCAGCAGCAATCCTTGTCTTAATCGCACTCCCCTCCCTACGCATCCTCTACTTAATAGACGAAATTAGTGACCCTCATCTAACAATCAAGGCCGTAGGGCACCAATGATACTGAAGCTATGAATACACTGATTATGAAAACCTAGCCTTTGACTCGTACATAATTCCTACACAAGACCTTACCCCCGGACAATTCCGATTATTAGAAACAGACCATCGAATAGTTGTACCAATACAATCCCCCGTACGAGTGTTAATTACAGCAGAAGATGTATTACACTCATGAGCTGTACCAGCACTAGGAGTAAAAATGGACGCAGTCCCAGGCCGACTAAATCAAACAGCCTTTATTGTTACCCGCCCCGGAGTATATTATGGACAATGCTCAGAAATCTGTGGGGCAAACCACAGTTTTATACCAATTGTAATTGAAGCAGTATCCCTACAACAGTTCGAAGGGTGAGTCTCAACAATGATAGAAGACACCTCACTATGAAGCTAGAACGGAAAACAGCATTAGCCTTTTAAGCTAAAGATCGGTGACTCCAACCACCCTTAGTGATATGCCACAGTTAAACCCCTCCCCCTGATTCATAATCCTGGTGTTTTCATGAACTATATTTTTAATTATTATTCCAATTAAAGTGATTGCCCATATATTTAATAATGAGCCCAACCAACAAACTATCTCTCCACTAAGCTCAAACACCTGAAATTGACCATGACATTAGACATCTTTCACCAATTTGTAAGCCCAACACTCCTAGGAGTACCCCTATTAGCAATTGCATTAACTCTACCATGAATTATTTATCCCACCCCAACAATACGCTGATTAAATAGCCGAGCCTTAGCCCTGCAGGGGTGACTCATCCGTCAATTTACCCAACAGCTCCTACAACCCTTAAATCTAGGGGCACACCCCTGGGCGGCCCTATTCGTATCATTGATATTATTACTCTTAACAACAAATACGCTAGGACTTCTCCCCTATACATTTACGCCTACAACTCAATTATCGATGAGCATGGCCTTTGCAGTACCCTTATGAATATCAACAGTCCTGACTGGTATACGAAATCAAACAAATGAAGCCCTAGCCCACCTCCTCCCCACAGGCACCCCAACCCCGTTAATCCCAGTACTTATTATTATCGAAACAGTAAGCCTATTTATTCGCCCCCTAGCCCTGGGCATACGACTTACGGCAAACCTAACAGCCGGACACCTAATAATATTCCTTATCTCAACAGTAGCCTATATTCTTATGCCAATTATACCCAAAGTGGCCCTCATTACAGTAGTTGTATTAGGCCTTTTAACGCTTCTAGAAATAGCAGTTGCTGTAATCCAAGCCTATGTGTTTGTACTTTTATTAAGCCTGTATCTCCAAGAAAACGTATAAACCTAATTCAACCAGAACATAGCCGTCAAAACCTAAAACCCCAACTAATATAGAATATCTAATTTATGTTATTAATACATAAATACTCCCTGTCCCTCTCATGCCACCCACTACATACCCACACCCCACAACATAGTAATCATCATCATATATGAAGATTCATACATTAAGAAAACGTAATGGCACACCCAACACACGCATTCCACATAGTTGACCCTAGCCCCTGACCTTTAACAGGAGCAATAGCCGCCCTTCTTATAACATCAGGAACAATTATATGATTTCACTTCAAATCAAGTGCTCTTATACTCTTGGGCCTATCACTAATATTATTAACAATATATCAATGATGACGAGATATTGTTCGAGAAGGGACCTTCCAAGGACATCACACCCCCCCCGTACAAAAAGGTTTACGATACGGGATAATCCTCTTTATTACCTCAGAGGTATTCTTTTTCCTGGGCTTCTTTTGAGCCTTTTACCACTCAAGTCTCGCCCCGACACCAGAACTAGGAGGGTGCTGACCCCCAAAAGGAATCACCGCCCTCGACCCATTTGAAGTTCCCCTACTAAACACGGCCGTGCTTCTTGCCTCTGGGGTAACAGTAACCTGAGCACATCACAGTATTATGGAGACCGAACGAAAACAAGCAATCCAATCACTAACTCTCACCATTATTTTAGGGTTCTATTTTACTTTCCTGCAAGCAGTAGAATATTATGAAGCCCCCTTTACAATCGCAGACGGAGTATATGGGTCAACATTCTTTGTAGCTACAGGATTCCATGGCCTCCATGTAATTATCGGCTCAATCTTCCTAGCCGTCTGCCTGGTCCGTCTAACTATACATCATTTTACATCAGAACATCATTTTGGCTTCGAAGCCGCAGCATGATACTGACACTTCGTTGATGTAGTATGACTATTTTTATACATTTCAATTTATTGATGAGGCTCATAATCTTTCTAGTATAATATAACACAAATGACTTCCAATTGTTTAATCCTGATTAACCCCAGGGAAAGATAATGAATACCCTTACATCAACCATCGCAATTACTGTGATCCTCTCCACAGTACTAGCTACAATATCATTTTGACTTCCACATATAATCCGTAGTATAGAAAAACTATCACCATATGAGTGCGGATTTGACCCCATTGGCTCCGCTCGACTCCCCTTTTCCATACACTTCTTTATAGTGGGCATCTTGGTTATACTATTTGATCTAGAGATCGCCCTCCTACTACCCCTCCCCTGAGGAATCCAAAGCCCAGATGTAATACATGTCTTTTTACTAGCCTCCACAATTATTGTACTTTTAACAGTAGGCCTGGTCTATGAATGAGTCCAAGGGGGACTAGAATGGGCTGAATAGACACCTATTCTAATGAAAGATTGCTGATTTCGGCTTAGCAGAACGCAGTTCAACCCTGCGGTTGTCTTATGCCCCATACCTTAGCTGAAGCCTACATCTTAATATTTAGCATCGGCCTTATTGGTCTAATACTGCACCGAAACTATTTACTGACTGCCCTCCTTTGCTTGGAAGCAATAATATTAGCAATCTATATTAGTATAGCCCTATACACAAGCATAACAGAAAATAGCATCTTTTCTTCGACCCCCTTAATAGTCCTATCTTTCTCCGCCTGTGAGGCTGCCGTAGGCTTAGCCCTCTTAGTCTCCGTATACCGAACACACGGCACAACTAATACATTAAACATCAATATACTACAATGTTAATAATCTTAACCCCAACCGTTATACTCATCCCCACCATTTGACTATTAAGTAAAAAATGACTATGACCCACAACTATCTACCAAAGTTTTATTATTGCCTTAACAAGTTTAACGTGGTTCAAATATAACTCAGAAGCCGGATGGTCCTCCACAAACACACATTTAGCAACAGATCCCTTATCAACACCCCTCCTTGTACTATCTTGTTGACTCCTCCCCTTAATAATTATTGCAAGCCAAAATCATATACGCCTGGAACCCATCAACCGACAACGATCTTATATTACACTATTAATTTCACTACAAATACTTTTAATCATGACATTCGGAGCAACAGAAATCATTATATTCTACGTAATATTTGAAGCCACACTAATCCCAACCTTAATCATCATCACACGATGAGGGAATCAAACGGAACGACTCAACGCAGGGACTTACTTTTTATTTTATACCTTAGCAGGATCTCTCCCACTCCTAGTGGCTCTATTAATAGTACAAAAAGACCTAGGTACCTTATCAATACTTACAATACAACACACGACACCCCTCATCTTATCATCTTGAGGGGATAAAATCTGATGGGTGGGGTGCCTAATAGCATTTTTAGTAAAAATACCCCTATATGGAGTACACCTGTGACTACCTAAGGCACACGTAGAGGCACCCGTAGCAGGATCAATAGTACTAGCAGCTGTACTATTAAAACTTGGGGGATATGGAATAATACGAATAATAACCATCTTAACCCCTATAGACAAAGAACTAATATACCCATTTATTATTCTGGCCCTATGAGGTATTATTATAACCGGATCCATATGCCTCCGACAAACAGACTTAAAGGCCATAATCGCATATTCATCAGTAAGCCACATAGGTTTAGTAGTAGGAGGGATTTTAACTCAGACTCCATGAGGCTTCACAGGGGCAATTATTCTAATGATCGCCCACGGCCTGACATCATCAGCACTATTCTGTCTAGCTAACACCAATTATGAACGAACTCACAGCCGCACCCTACTCCTAGCCCGAGGACTACAAATAGTGCTGCCATTAATAACCACCTGATGATTTATTATAAATCTAGCCAACTTAGCACTCCCCCCCCTACCAAATCTGATAGGAGAACTAATAATTATAACATCTCTTTTTAATTGATCCCCCTGAACTATTGGACTAACAGGCTTAGGGACACTAATCACAGCCGGATACTCATTATATATGTTTTTAATAACACAACGTGGCCCAACTCCAATACACATTATTAATTTAGAGCCCTCACACACTCGAGAACATCTAATAGTTGCAATACATACTCTTCCAATTCTAATATTAATAATTAAGCCCGAATTAATATGAGGATGATGTTTATGTAAATATAGTTTAACTAAAACATTAGATTGTGATTCTAAAAATAAGGGTTTAAACCCCTTTAATTACCGAGGGAGTAGGGAAAACCATGAAGAACTGCTAATACCTCATCGACCGCGGTTTAACTCCGCGGCTCCCCCAGCCCCTAAAGGATAATAGTCCATCCGTTGGTCTTAGGAACCAAAAACTCTTAGCGCAAATCTAAGTAGCGGCTATGCCCTTAGAAAACATAATATTTAGTTCAAACCTTTTAATTATTATTATACTACTAATTTACCCCATCCTAACAACACTATCCCCCACCCCCCTAGAAAAAGACTGGGCTATCTCAAAAACTAAAAACGCTGTACAAATCGCATTCTTAATTAGCCTAACCCCGCTACTTATTTTTTTAGATCAAGGAATAGAGGTCGTAATCACGAACTGACAATGGACTAACACAATAACATTTGACCTAAATATAAGCTTCAAATTCGACCAGTACTCAATTATTTTTACCCCTGTGGCCCTATATGTTACATGATCTATTATAGAATTTGCCTCATGATATATATACTCAGACCCAAACATAAATCGATTCTTCAAATATCTTCTTATATTCCTAGTAGCAATAATTATTCTAGTCACAGCAAACAACCTATTTCAACTATTTATTGGCTGGGAGGGAGTAGGTATTATATCCTTCCTTCTAATTGGGTGATGATACGGGCGAGCAGATGCCAACACTGCAGCCCTGCAAGCCGTTATCTATAACCGAGTGGGGGATATTGGCCTTATTTTAACCATAGCTTGAACAGCAATTAACTTAAACACCTGAGAAATTCAACAAATATTTTTAATTTCAAAAGAGATAGACCTTACACTACCCCTTATAGGCCTAGTCATCGCAGCAGCTGGTAAATCTGCCCAATTCGGCCTACACCCCTGACTACCCTCAGCAATAGAAGGCCCAACACCAGTGTCTGCCCTACTACACTCTAGCACAATAGTTGTAGCAGGTATTTTTATATTAATCCGATTACACCCAATAATAGAACACAATCAAAACATTCTATCAACCTGCTTATGCTTAGGTGCACTAACAACCCTATTTACCGCCATCTGTGCCCTCACACAAAATGACATTAAAAAAATTATTGCATTTTCAACATCCAGTCAGCTCGGACTTATAATAGTAACTATTGGCCTAAACCAACCACAACTTGCATTTATACACATTTGCACCCACGCATTCTTTAAAGCCATATTATTTTTATGTTCGGGCTCTATCATTCACGCCCTCAAAGATGAACAAGACATCCGAAAAATAGGAGGACTCCATAAAACCCTGCCCCTCACCTCATCCTGTATAATGATCGGCAGCCTAGCCCTCACAGGCACCCCTTTTATAGCGGGCTTTTTTTCTAAAGATGCTATTATTGAAGCCATAAATACATCACACCTTAATGCCTGGGCCCTTACTTTAACCCTAATTGCCACCTCCTTCACTGCAGTTTATAGCCTACGAATTATCTTCTTTACTTCAATAGGATACCCACGATTTACCCCCCATACACCAATCAATGAAAATACCCCCACAGTATTAAATCCAATTAAACGTCTCGCCTGAGGAAGTATCGTCGCAGGATTAATTATCACCCTTAACTTCATGCCCACAGACACACCAATCATAACAATACCTCTCACACTAAAACTAAGTGCATTATTAGTTACTATTCTGGGACTTATAACCGCCATAGAACTCGCCACCCTCACAAATAAACAACATAAAATTATACCTAATATAGAGACACATAAATTCTCAAACATGTTAGGGTATTTCCCAAACATTGTCCATCGCATAATACCTAACCTAACTTTTATTATAGGACAAAAAATAGCCACCCAAATAGTAGATCAAACATGATTTGAAAAAATCGGCCCGAAAGGGGTCGCAAATATACAAGTACCCATAATCAAAATTGTTAATACCCCCCAACAAGGGTACCTCAAAGTCTACCTAATAATCTTTATATTAACAATAGCTCTAACTACCATTATAGTAATATTATACTAAAGCGCCCGCAAAGCCCCTTGGCCCCGATTATTAAGTACTGAAAAAACAACAAAAAGTGTGAGCAATAAAGCCCACCCACAAATAACACTTATGCCCCCCCCCAAATTATACATCACTGGAATACCAACCAACTCATTAGGAAATAACGTAAAATGACCATTCTCATCAACCACCAAAATATAATTTGAGGCCGACTTACACTCCAAATAAAAATTATAAACCCAACACAGCACCATAGTTGAATATAGATAAATACTTACCGTAACTAAATAATCACCCCAAGGCTCCGGATAAGGCTCCGCCGCTAAAGCGGCAGAATAAGCAAACACTACTAATATACCCCCTAAATATACCAAAATGAGAACCACTGCAATAAAAGATCCCCCGTAACCAATCAATAGCCCACATCCCCCAGCCGAGGCGGCCACTAAACCTATAACCCCAAAATAAGGACTAGGGCCAGAACAAACAACTACAACCCCACAAAGCATTACAGTCAAAAATGAAAGAATTATATAAAACATAATTTTTACCTGGACTTTAACCAAGGCCTATGATACGAAAAACCACTGTTGTAATTCAACTATAAAAATACTAATGACAAACCTACGAAAAACTCACCCACTACTAAAAATTGCTAACGACGCCCTAGTTGATCTCCCCGCCCCCTCCAACATCTCATCGATATGAAATTTTGGCTCCCTATTAGGGTTATGCCTTATTTCACAAATCCTTACGGGCCTGTTTTTAGCTATACACTATACATCAGACATTACTACCGCCTTCTCCTCCGTTGCCCATATTTGCCGAGATGTAAATTATGGCTGACTTATCCGAAACCTGCACGCAAACGGAGCCTCTTTTTTCTTTATTTGCCTATATATACACATCGCCCGCGGCCTTTACTACGGATCATATCTATATAAAGAGACATGAAACATTGGAGTTGTTCTGTTTCTTTTAGTCATAATAACAGCATTTGTTGGATATGTCCTTCCATGAGGACAAATATCCTTCTGAGGCGCCACAGTAATTACTAACTTATTATCAGCCGTTCCATATATTGGAGGGTCTCTTGTCCAATGAATCTGAGGGGGCTTCTCAGTAGATAATGCTACTTTAACTCGATTTTTTGCATTTCACTTCCTACTCCCATTTGTAGTAGCCGGAGCTACAATAATTCACCTTCTATTCCTGCATGAAACAGGATCTAATAACCCCATGGGCCTAAACTCTAATATAGATAAAATCCCCTTTCACCCATATTTTACCTATAAGGACTTGCTAGGCTTTATTATTCTAATATTTAGCCTTACAATACTCGCCCTATTTTACCCCTACCTTTTAGGAGACCCCGACAATTTTACCCCAGCCAACCCTATAGTGACACCCCCACACATTAAACCAGAATGATACTTTCTATTTGCCTACGCTATTTTACGGTCCATTCCTAACAAATTAGGGGGGGTCCTCGCCTTACTATCGTCAATTCTAGTACTAATAGCCGTACCAATAATGCATACCTCAAACCAACGAAGCCTAATATTCCGCCCCCTATCCCAAATATTATTCTGAATATTAGTCGCAGATATGCTAGTATTAACATGAATTGGAGGCATACCAGTAGAACACCCCTACATTATTATTGGACAGGTAGCATCAGTACTTTATTTTTCACTATTCCTAGTACTAAACCCTCTTGTAGGATGAGTAGAAAATAAAATATTAAAATATTAAAATACAAAGCCCCAGTAGCTTAACACTAAAAGCATTGGCCTTGTAAACCAAAGATTGAAGATTAAAATTCTTCCTGGTGCCAAATCAAAAAGAAGAGAATTTAACTCTCACCCTCGACCCCCAAAGCCGAGATCCTAAATTAGACTACCCTCTGACCAAACAACATTTACCCAACCTTATGTGACACCTATTATTACCTATATTTACATACACAAATACCTATACCCACCACATCATACATTTAAATTCTCACATTTAGACATCGAAATACTTATATCCTTTTACATTCGCAAAAGAAGCATGTAAAATGTTACCCCCTCTCAATCTACAAAAAGAAATGATACATACTTTAACCCCCCCACCTTCCATTTAATATACTTATAAGCCTACTACATACTTCTATACTCACTATACCACATCATTCTTATATATTATATTTATTATTTTACCATAATTATCAAACATCCTATTTATCATATTTATTATATGCTATAATTATATCTTCTATGTTAACGTAGCCTACATGTAAAGCATGGCATTGAAGACGCCAAGATGAGAATTAAATTACTCCGATAACATAAAACTTAACCCTAACTTTAACATTATCTTGGCCTATATTACATACAGGCCCCAATATCCATAAAATACCCTATATCCCCATGAGAACACATCAGGCACACCCTGCACAACCCCAAACGCCTAATTTACCCACACGCCCCCCCCATTAAACCTAAAACCTAAATATTTTAAACCCACAACAATGGAGAAACAAAATGGGATTAAATAATTCACAGACCCCACCAAACACCGACGTATATACAAAGGCATCTAATGCAAGCCACGAACAATAACTTAAAGTCTAAAGAAATTTACAGGGCCCACTCTAAAAGACACCCACATAAAAAGACACAACTGAAGTCCTATACAACATAAACCCCAACTAAGGAGGTGGGTCTGAATGATATAGAGCCACTTTGATAGAGTGAACAATGAGGGTTAAAATCCCTCTGCTTCCCCAGAAAACCAAGAGAGATAATATACCTCCTTGACGAATTAAACCCCTAGTGATTCCACTACACCACTTCCGAGTAA